TTCGGGAAAAGATAAATGGAATAGGATTTTTTGTGATAGAATCAGGATAAGTGTCTATTTAATTCAATGATGCATTCATTCATTCCGCATTCTTTTATTCTATTTCTATATTTATTATATTATATTTATTTACTTTTTTATTATATATATATATATATATAAAAGTAAATAAATATAGAAAAAAACGAAAAGGCGGGTAGCGGGAATCGAACCCGCATCGGTAGCTTGGAAGGCTAGGGGTTATAGTCGACGTCAACTCAGGATTTTTAACGTCTCTAATTCAAAACCGAACATGAAACTTTGGTTTCATTCGGCTCCTTTATGGAAGATGGAGAAATTACATGATCTAAGCTGGGAATGAAAAAAAGTAACAAAATTTGATCCATACCATCTATGTCAGCTTTTCGATCTTGAATGTATTCAAGACGGCTCGCTTTATAGATGATCCCTCTATAAGAGTAAGATTAGAAAAATCTTTTTAGTTAGTTCGTTCTCTATTTCTAGTGGCGAGAATCCTGAGGAAGGGTCTTCTTTTCTACCGAGCTAAAGGAATATTTGGATGTCTATAGTAAACCAAAGACATCATTTTATAGCTATTTTGCTTCCATTTTCCCTCGACAAATAAAAAATAGAAGATTTAGTTACGATTAGAAATTTTTTTACTTTCCTTATCCATGGATCCTTTACTCATACTCATTCAATTGGAAGTAGTGATCCAATTCACAAAAGATTCTGTTTCGTAATTTCATAATCCAAGTTTCAAATTTCGACTTTCAATTTGGATAAAAATCACGAGAATGTGGATTTGTCCTCGAATTTGTCATTGCGAGGTAAAGGGTTAAATCCTTCTTAAGAAATGAAGTTTTTGTTCGGAATACAAAGAAAACCGAAGGACCCCTTAACTATTAGGGGATTCATATAACGAATCTCACTTTTACCACTAAACTATACCCGCTACAATGTCATTATTGTATAGAAATGGGTTTTTGTCGAACAACAAATCATTCTAACAGTATCCGTAAAAATCATGAAACTTAGAGTGTTTCTGCCTTTTGTCAGGTGACTCTAATTATTAATATAATTTTTATTTATTTTTATTTTTTATTTAAATTTAATAAAAAAAAATAAAAAGGGATTCGAATGATCTTTTTTTGCTGGAGGAGTTTGGACCGATTAGGGTTCGAAAAAATAACTTCAGTTATAACCTAAAAATACCTGATCTAAGAATCCCCGATTAAAAAAAGGAACCCCCTTTTTTTCACGTAAAGCATTTATCAAACAAAATAAGGTAGGATCTTTTAAATTTTAGGAAGTAGTTCCAACTATATCTAGTAAAAAAAGCGAATAGTCCCTTTTAGGCTAAAGTATTTTTAAAAGAAAAAAAGGCCCGGCTAGGTACTAACCCGGCCAGGCCGTGGGAATCACAAAGCCTCTTACTTTATCAAAAAAAAGGGTGGGATTTCGGTTAAACTTTCTTTATATTTAGATCTATATAATAAAGGAAAAATAACGAAGAAAAAATCTTTTCAATCCTTACCTTATACATGTTAAGTAATGTAACATAGTACTTATTCTTTTTCAATTGGAGAGATGGCTGAGTGGACTAAAGCGTCGGATTGCTAATCCGTTGTACGAGCGATTCGTACCGAGGGTTCGAATCCCTCTCTTTCCGTTTCCGTTGAATTTATCTTTTCATTTTCGTTAATAAATATAATATTTATCGGAAAGTAAACCCTTTTTTATAGTAAAATTCCTAGTTAAAGGAGTAAATCGAAAAAATGCTAAGCAAATCATAAAGCAAAAGAACGGAAAAAGTCTTCTCCTATTTTTTTATTCTTCTCGTCCAGGATTACGTCCTGGATCATTAGATAGGAATCCGAAGATGAAGAGAGAAACAAAGAATATAACTACTGTGTAAACGAAGAGTTTGAGAGTAAGCATTACACAATCTCCAATAGCATTTTTTTTGTAAAAAGAGAATAGATTCTCCGTTTTTATACCACATATCCTAACTTTTTTGATACTAAGAAATTCAGCTGTTTTTAAAAGCGGAATTTTAAAAAATTAAATTCTAATAGTTTGGAAGAAGACTTTTAAAAGTGTCTTTCAGCTCCAAAACAAAATTCTAGTAAATTGTTGGGTAACCCACTAGAGTTTTTCATTGGAAAAAAGGGTCAGAATGAAGAAATGAGGTGATCCAGATTTAGCGCAACTTTTTCTGCACCAAGAGATTAGCCCTATCGGATCTTATCAATTATTCGAATTTTTTTTATTGAAGAAAACGTGCAGTTTTCTAGGATAGTTTTTTCTCGAACAGCATTAAATATCTCAGCGAAAGCTTACAGCAGCTTGCCAAACAAAGGCTAAGAGAAAAAATAGTAGAGGTATAACTGGCATAAGATCGACAATTGGATTTAAAAAGGCGTAGGCCTCGGGTAATTTGGCAAATAAAAAATGAATCGAATAAAGGTCAGAATTAAGACAGATACCGCTCAAACTGAAGATATTAAGCATAACATTTATTGTTCTTGGAGATAATTGCTTTTTGATTGAGTTATTGATATAAGGGAAAGTGAAGAAAGTAAAATAGACTCAAAAACCCTTCTTTTTATTTGAACTTACCCAACCCAAAATCCTTCGATTTTCAATTCAAAATAGAAGAAATTCAAATTTAATACAATAGCTTATATCTTAATTAAATTCGATGTAATGATCAATCCATTTTTATATAATTCTATATCGATGCCTGTTCAAAATTATTAGAAATTTTGGATGGAATTGACGAACCACTACTACGAACAGTAGTGTTTATTAGTGAAGAATATAAGTCGAAGTGGGGCGTGGCCAAGTGGTAAGGCAACGGGTTTTGGTCCCGCTATCCGGAGGTTCGAATCCTCCCGTCCCAGAAGATATGGATTATATGCGAATAAATAAAAAAATATTTTTTTTTTTCGGGCAGGGATAATGAAGATAGATCACACTAGTTTGAATAAAAAAAAGAAGTCGTCCAACCCTTTCATCGTAGGAACATGCTCTTTCGTATTCATAGTGAAGGTAAGTACTTATAATTTAATTAGTAATTAGAATTAGTAAGAAATTTGCAATTCTACACAAAATCTACACAAAAGGTATTTAGTAATTGACTTCATTCAAGGGTATTACGTCTCTTCAGACAAGACTCTAGTAGGGTAAAATAAAAGCTAAGAACAAGAAACTTAATCCGAATCCTTTTTTCTACTTTCTACCTAGGCTAGTTCAGATATTTCATTTCAGAAATCTGCAAAAGGTCTGCTTTTTAGTTATGCTTCATGATATCCATAACGAAAAGTATCCGTTTTAATACCTTTATATGTTCGCCAAATCTCATTAATAAAAGGTCAAGTAAATTAGATCCGTAACAGATGCCTTTTTCCTTTGAACCCGCTTTTTTAGGTATTTCCCTTTTTACTCTAATTTCAAAAATGAATTAATAATTGTAAATCTAGATAACAATTTTGAGAAGAGGTTATTCGTATATTCGAGTCACTTTATGGAAAGATTCTATAAAATTTACTTTCAAGTGGGGACTTCCATGGATTGTTCTATTTCAGTAACAATGGTTTAATTTAAATAGTTAATCCATAATTAAATTATTAAGGTGACGCTTGTTTAACTTAGCAAATCGATACGGAAATCCTTTACTCGTTCGATTCCTATTGCGTTAATCAGATAAAGCAATAAAAAAGAAAAATTTTCCACAGATATCGCTTTTTTTTTCACTTCATAAAAAACTGGAATTTTTTTGTTTTTTTATTTAACCCTTTTCCTTAACCTATCGTTAGTTGAAGTAGACAAGAATGAAAGAACGATGGGTTTTTCTATCTTAGGATAGGTTAAAATACTTTAGTCAAATACTGATGTAGAAGTAATAAATGTATTTTCCAAATTTTCTATGATTTCCTGTTAGTTCTCGGGACTCAAAACTGTGGATTCGTTAAAAAGAACTCGTTTATTCATGTTATTTCGATTTTTATACAATACAATTTGGGAGTTAAATAGGGGATGTAAGTTGAATTCTTCGTGCGGACGTTCTTAGAAACGAATTTCGCCACGCACCCATATATACGTAAAATAAATGCCTATATACAGAATACTGCCCAAACCAATGACTACTCATGATTTCATTTCTAAACTATAGGATGTTATGGTAAAACTTCGTTTGAAACGATGTGGTAGAAAGCAACGTGCGACTTGAAGGACATGATCAGCTGTGGATTTCTTACATCCGTCATTTTAGATAGCAATGAAAGTGCCCTTGGCTCGACATCTTTTGGTCTGTTCTATTACTCTCGATTGTAATTCAAATAGTCCATAATATGATGGAGCTCGAGTCTAAAGTCTAAAGTATTGATTTATTTCTCAGGGGCAGGGATCTAGGGTGAGTGCCAATGACTAAGTTGGAACAACTTCGTAAGTGTATCTTCAAATCAAAAGGATCAAATTCGAGCACGTTTCAAACCCGTTTTTCGAGTTGTTAAAACTCTTTTGATTCAAAGTGGATAAAGCGGAAATCAAGCATTCGACTGGATTTGATTCTTTGATATAAGAAAGCCTAAAAAAGGGTATGTTGCTGCCATTTTGAAATGATTAAGGATCACCGAAGTAATGTCTAAACCTAAGGATTCAAAACAAAGATAAAAGATAGTGGAACAAGGAAAGACTTTTTTCAATTGTCTTAATAACTAGTTAATAACTAGAGAGAGGAATAAAAAACTTCTAAACGGGACAGAAAGAGGTTAGAGACCGCTCAATAACGAAAATGCTTAAGGTCATTCTTTGAACTATTTGAGAGTTATCGAACTTGAGTTATGAGGACGAATGCCTTTTTTTTTCGAAACAAGAAAGGGCGGTATTTTGATTCTATTTGTTTAATGATTTTAGGGATCTACTTGGCATTCAAATTAAATTATAGAATTTCAAATCATTTTTTCTTGAGCCGTACGAAGGGAAAACTTCTTATACGGTTCTAGGGGGGGTCTTATATCTATCCCAATGAGCTGTTTATCGAATTGTTGCAATTGATGTTCGAGCCCGAAGAGAAGGAAGAGATCTTCGTAAAGTGGGTTTTTATGATCCGATAAGAAATCAAACCCAGTTAAACGTTCCTGCTCTTCTCTATTTCCTTGAAAAGGGGGCTCAACCGACAGGAACTGTTCATGATATTTCAAAGAAGGCAGATGTATTTAGGGAACTTTTTCTTAATCAATCGAAAGAAATAATACAAAAAAAGAGTGTGGGTATGACTCGGATCTATTCGTTTTCTTAGTCTTACTCTAATCAGAACCCATTTTTTTGTTCCTATAAAATCCCATGATAAGAAAGAAAATACCTTGTATGTATATGTATTGATAGAAAAATCTTCAAATGAATAGAATAGCTCAAGAACTTGGATCTTATAAATCGAAAATTTTGATATTCCCTGTAACTTTAATTGGATGGTTTTGGTTGGAGTTCTAAAAGACGAGATTAAACTTGCTTTGTCAACTTATTATTTTATTGATTAATTAATCCCAGTATATTTTTATTTTTTTTTTTTTTCATCTTTGTCTTTGCTATTTCCATTTAGTTTTTATTTATCTATATTTAGATATGTAGCTAATCCATGTAGTGCCAATCCAACACAAGTCCTTCTTTTTTTCTTAGTAATTTCGAATGCAATTTGTTGCCCTTTTTGTATTATATTCTTTTCTGAACATTTATCTTGACAACAGTCTATTGAACAAATATAATTAAATCGTGACTAAAAAGAAAAAGATCTATGTATCTTTGTTCCATAGATTCTTGTTTTTTTCCTTCATTTTTATTAGTTTTTAATTTAATTCAGTGTTTTGATTGTGTCATGCAACCTTTAGTTTGGTTTTGACTGGATTTATAGACTTTCCTTTTTGGTTTGGGGTTGCTAACTCAACGGTAGAGTACTCGGCTTTTAAGTGCGACTAGGATCTTTTACATATCTGTATGAAGCAAGGGATTCGTCCGTACCGTCGGTAGAGTTTGTACGACCACGACTGATCCTAAATGGGAATGACTGGAAAAAATAGCATGTCGTATCAATAGAGAATTCTGAGAATATTTAATTCTGCAAAACTTGGTCCTGATTTTAATTCTTGGAGCAAAAAATGAATTGAAAGTTGGGTCAGGTGAATAAATGGATAGAGCCTTTTGGCTCCAATTTTAGGGAAACAAAAAGCCACGTGCTTATGTTCGTAATTTGAATGAATACCCGATCTAATTATACGTTAAAAATATATTAGTGCCTGCTACGGGAAAGACTTCTCCCATGAATGGATTATCCATTAAAAAAATCCTAACTATTCTCCCTTTTAGAGTGGAGATGACTGTGTAAAAGAAGCCGTAGATTGATAAGTATCCATTTTCCAAAATCAAAAGAGCGATTAAGTTGAAAAAATAAAGGATTTCTAATCACCTTCTTCTACTATAACGAATACTCAGTTTTTATATGGAAAAGAGAGGATAGAGAGTCCGTTGATCAGTTTACTTATCTCCGGGGTATTTTTTCCTCTAATACCTTGTTTTGACTGTATTGCACTATGTATCATTTGATAATCCACGAAATCCATTATCTTTTATTTAAATCGAAGTTCCATTTAAAATGGAGGAAGTTAAAGGATATTTAGAACTTGCTAAGTCTCATCAACATGACTTCCTATATCCACTTATTTTTCAAGAGTATATTTCTTCATTTGCTCATGATCATAGATCCGTGTTGTTGGAAAATGTGGATTATGACAAAAAATTTAGTTTTCTACTTCTTAAGCGTTTAATTAATCGAATGTATCAACAGAAGCATTTTGCTCTTTTTACTAATGGTTCTAACAAAAATGCATTTTTGGGGCACAACAAGAATTTGTATTCTCAAATGCTATCAGAAGCTTTTTCAGTAATTATAGAAAATTTTTTTTCTCTACGACTAGAATCTTCTTTTGCAAAGAAAGAAATCGTAAAATTTCAGAATTTACGCTCAATTCATTCCTTATTTCCGTTTTTAGAAGATCAATTTATACATTTAACTTCTGTGTCAGATATAGAAATAATAATTCCCATCCATCTCGAGATATTGGTTCAAACCCTACGCTACTGGGTTAAAGATGCTTCTTCGTTACATTTAGTACGATTCTTTCTTTATAAGTATGATAATTGGGATAGCTTTATTACACTAAAGAAACCCATTTCCAGTTTTTTAAATTTTAAAAGGAATCAAAAATCTTTGTTGTTCCTGTATAATTCGCATGTCTGCGAATCCGAATTCATCTTCGGGTTTCTGCGTAACCAATCGTTGCATTTACGATCAACATCTTTTGGAGTCTTTTTTGAGCGAATCCACTTCTATGAAAAAAAAAACACACTTCTACAAGAAGTGTTTTCTATTCAAACTAAGCTGAGGTTGTTCAAGGATCCGTTTATTCATTATGTTAGGTATCAAGGAAAAGTTTTTTGGGG